ATGTTACAAAATTTCACTTTTGCCAACGATCCTATCATTGGAATAATTGGAAATAATGTATCAAGCTTCTTCATAGTATTATCCATTAATAATGAATTTTCTAACAATTGACTCCGTACCACTGAAATATTTGGTCGTATGCTTGAAAGATAACCCAAAAAATCAAAGGAATGCTTGGATAATTGGTTTATATGGATTCGTCTTGGTTGAGACCATACATAAAAATGACATTGCCAAAAATTGACAAGATAATATCTCCACTTATTCATCAGAAGAGGAGTATCTTTTGATACCAGAATAGATTTTCCTTGATAGCTAACATACTGTATAAAAGGATCCTTGAAGAACCATAAGGTGGCCGGAAATAAGACTTCTTCGACAGGATATTTTATTTTTTCATAAAAACGTATTCGCTCAAAAAAGATCCCAAAAGAGGTTAATCGTAAATGATTGGATTGGTTACGGAGAAAAAGTAAAATAGATTCGTATTCACATACATAAGAATTGTATAGGAGCAAGAATAATCTTTGATTACTTTTTGCAAAAATGGATTTTGGGCGAGTAATAAGAGTATTCCAACTATAATACTCATTAAGAAAGAGCCGTAATAAATGCAAAGAAGAGGGATCTTTCACGTAGTAGCGAAGGGTTTGAACCAAGATTTCCAGATGGATGGGGTAGGGTATTAGTACATCTGATGCATAATTTAAATGTGGAAATTTATCCTCGAAAAAGGGAAATATTGAATGAATTGATCGTAAATTATAAGATTTTACGGTTTCTGTCTCCTCTAAGGAGGATACTAATCGTAGGGAAAACGGAATTTCCACAATGACTGCAAATCCCTCCGATATCATTTGAGAATACAAATTTTTGGGGTACCCCAAAAATTTATTTTGATTAGAATCATTAACGGAAATAATCAAATGATTCTGTTGATACATTCGACTAATTAAACGTTTTATAATTAGTAAACTGGATTTCTTGTCATAACCTACATTATCCAATAAAACGGATCTATTTAAACCACGATCATGAGCAAGGGCATAAATATACTCCCGAAAGATAAGTGGGTATAGTAAATGATGTTGCTGAGATCTATATAATTCGAAATATCCTTGAAAGTCTTCCATTTAAAATTCAATTTTGAATCAGAAAAGAAATAGATGATTTATTGGGTTATCAAATGATACATAGTACGATACAGTTAAAACAAGGTATTTATAGTAAGAAAAAACTAGATACCTCGGAAACAAGTCAAACTCATCAACGGACTCTCTAGAACCTCCCCTTCCTTTCCAGATAATAGATTTATATTCATTTATAGGATAAGAAGATAGTTAGAAGCCCTTTATTTTATCAATCCAATCGCTCTTTTGATTTTGAAAAAAGAAATATCTTTATCAATATACTACCTTCTTCTACACATTTATCTCTACCCCATAAAGGGGAATAGCTAATAGTTAGGACTCATAAGAAATTTCTAATCCATTCATCGGAAAAGCTTTTCCCGCATTAGGCACTAATATATTTTTAACATCTAATTAGATGGGGGAATCATTCAAAAATTAAGAACAGAAGCTCGTTACTTTGTTATTTCCCTAGAATTGGAACCTCTAATAAGGCTCTACCCATTTATTCACTCGACCCCCCCCCAAAAAAAAAATTCTTTTTTTAATTGAATTGAAACAATTGAAATAAGATTTTGGACCTATTCAATAAGAAAGAATGAAATATTCTCAGAATTATCCATTGCTACGACATGCTGCTTTTTCCATTGATTCTTTTCAGGATCAGTCGTGGTCTTACAAACTCTACCGATGGTATGGACGAATCTGTTTCTTCATACAAATGTGTAAAAGATGCTAGCCGCACTTAAAAGCCGAGTACTCTACCGTTGAGTTAGCAACCCAAATAAACAAATTAGAATGTGTAGATACAATCAGAATCCCAATAAATAACGAAATTGAATGGCACAACATAATCAAACCATTAAAAAAACAATGAAAAAAAACTCTAACCCGCTCTAAACATAATAAAAATGAACAAATCCGACGAAAATATAAAAATTCTCAAATAAAAGATAAAATAAAGTCAAAGATTTTCCAATATTTATAGACCGCCTCCTGGCTCTCTTCTCTTAATATTATATTATCCATTAATTTAGTATATATCGAGTTTGATTGATTTAAATCTTAATCAAAAAAGACTTCCTGTATGACAGAAAATCTAAGAAGATTGTTTGAATGAAATAAAATCTATGGAACAGGGATAAATGGATCCGTTTATCCACGATCGGATTATATTTATTTGATACACTGTTGTCAATATTAATATTGACAAAAGCGTAAGCATACAAAAGATAAAACAAGTTCTAAATAGAACTAACAATTTTGATTTCAATCAATTAAAATTAAATAATTTGATTCATTTTAATTGAAAAATAATTTGATTCATTTTAATTGAAATATAAAAAAACGAAAGACTTGTGTTGGATTGGCACTACACTATCATAGAATATTAAGTGAAAGACTTAATTAAGGAAGACGGGGGAGAAGTAGAAAAAAACGAAGTTTATTCAATAACTAAAACTAAAATAATCAGGTTTAGTCCTTTGTTTTTTTTTGTTCAAAGAGTTCCAACGAAAATCATCCCATCGGGGGTAATGTCAAATTTTTATGTCTATAGAACACATTACTTCTACGTCTATATCATTTCTTATTTATTCACTTGATCTTTTTTTCTATTTTATTTCATTAATTGAATTTTGTTTGTTGATTAACGCTGAAGTTCCGTAAAAACTCCCGCCTTTTTTAAAATATCATGAACAGTTCCCGTAGGTTGAGCGCCTTTTTCAAGGAAGTATAGAATAGCAGGAACATTTAAAAAAATTTGATTGGTTATCGGATCATAAAAACCCACTTTCCGAAGATCTCTTCCCTCTCGTCGGGATCGAACATCAATTGCAACGATTCGATAAATGGCTCATTGGGATAGATGAACAATACCCCCCCTAGAAACGTATAAGAGGTTTTCCCCTCGTACGGCTCGAGAAAATTCTAAATTATGTCTATGTATAGAATTACAATATCAAATATATCCATCAAATCATCAAATTAATTAGACTATTGATTTTAGCCCTTTTTTTCTTATTCTTACCCAACAAAAAAATTAGTCATATTTGCACCCTCATAACTCAAGTTGGATAACTCTGAAATAACGCAAAAGAGAAACCCTTTATTTTATTTTAGATACTGCATCTATTGAGCGGTCTCTAACCCTTTAATTGCCTGTCTTCTTTAAGAATCCATTTTGATTCTTCATTCTGATCCAGTTGTTCAGACAATTGAAAATGGTATTTCCTTGTTCCAGGATCTTTGCCTTGAATCATTGGGTTTAGACATTACTTCGGTGATCTTTAAATCTTTCAAAATGGCAGCAACATACCATTTTTTGTGATTTCTTTATGTCAAAGAATCATACGAATGTTTGATTCCTGCGTAATACACTTTTTGATTTGATCGAAAGAGTTTTACCAATTTCAACAAATCTTCCCTTTGAATTGGAAATTTTCTCGAATGGGCTCCTTTTAATTTATGTATCAAAATATACTTACGAAGTTGTTCCAATTTGTTGATTGATACTAACCCTAGATTCTTGCCTCTGAAAAATAAAAAAATACTTTCTACTCGAGCTCCATCCTATACTATATTCTATCACCCCCCCCAAAAAAAAAGGAGGTTACAGCGGAATAGAACAAATGATGTCGAGCCAAGAGCACTTTCATTCCTATAATAAATATATATAAAAGTGGTGGATGTAAGACTCCACAGCGGATCATGTCCTTCAAGTCGCACGTTGCTTTCTACCACATCGTTTTAAACGAAGTTTTACCATAACATTCCTTCAGTTTGGAACCCATATGTAATTGATTCAATTATGAAATCATGAATAATCATTGGTTCGCTTGGTACATAGTAATCTATACCTTTTTCTTCTATATGAAAAAAGGAGAGTCTCAGCAAGAATAAGAATAAATAAATTTAACCCCTTTTTTTTAGATTAATAGAATTTAATCTTGGAAATTCTATAAAATAAAAATAGAACTCCTTTTTTATAATTTTTTTTGATTCTTTTATTTATATCATTCTAAATTTGAAACTCTTTTTCTATTTTTCTATTATTGGAAAAATCAAATTAGTTAAATTAGTTAACTAAATTATAACTGATATAACAGGAATAAATAAATATAATACGAAGAAATCAAGTTATTTTGAATCTGTATCTTCAAGTAAGATAATAGTGATAGAATAAATTCAACAATTTCACACTTCTTCAAGTACCAAGAACTTATACTTCTAGCGGTTCATTACAAAGATTTAATTGATTGAAAAATCCCCTATCCGATATAATTATTTTCATTTTGCAAAACATAAAGTTTTACAGCAAGGACCTTTTGTTTTTTATCATCCGTTTATCATTAGTAAGAGAGAGATAAATTCATATTGGAATAAACAGTATGTGATTAAAAAAAGATAGATAAAAAACACTGATGTAAGACAAGATTGAAATTTTATGTTGTTATTTTTTCATATTTATACTGTAAAATCATTGTTATTTAACGAATTGCAACTGAATTCAATTTCCCATTTCATATGCGTGTTATTTGAACTCAAACAAATTTGTGCAAAAGATATGATTCCGCCAATTATTAAAAAATAATAATCAGATTCTATACTAGATTATATACTCATATTCTATTAGTAATCTTAATACAGATTATCTTAATACGGAAGGCTGTTCTAAAAAGCAATCTTTATATATATAAATATATTATTTTATTATGATATATATTTTATATATATATAAATATATTGATATTATTATGTTAATATAATGATTATATAATAACATATATACATATATACTGGGTATGCTCTGGGACGGAAGGATTCGAACCTCCGAATAGCGGGACCAAAACCCGTTGCCTTACCACTTGGCCACGCCCCATTTATTTCTATTCGATACTAATAAATAAACACTAATATTGGTACGGGTTATTCGTCAACTCCAGTCTAAATATCTATTTTTTATAAAATGGATTACTAGAATTTTTCTACATGGAAACTATACACGTAGACATAGAATTAAACTGAATTTATTGATCATTACATATAATTCAATTAAGATATTGTACGAAAGTATTATTTATTCTATTCTCTTTTGATTTGAGATATAGAAGAATTTTTGATTGGGTGAATTCAAATAAAATAAAGTTTTTTCGTCTATCTTATTTTATTTTTATTCATTTTTTTCTTCTATCAATAATAACATATCTATAATAATAAAAAACTCAATTAAATTTATTAACAACTCAATCAAAATAAATACAATTATCCCCAAAAACAAAATGTTTGTTATGCTTAATATTTTTAGTTTGATCTGTATCTACCTTAATTCTGCTCTTTATTCCAGTAGTTTTTTCGTTGGCAAATTGCCCGAAGCCTACGCTTTTTTGAATCCAATAGTCGATGTTATGCCAGTGATACCCCTGTTCTTTTTTCTCTTAGCCTTTGTTTGGCAAGCTGCTGTAAGTTTCCGATGATATTTTTAATTTTAATAAAGTCCCAGACAAATTCATGATTTATTCGAAAAAAAAAAAATCGGGTATGTAGTATAGTAGTATAAAAGTGGAGAATCTATTCTCTTTTTTCCTAAAAAAATCTTGGAGATTGTGTAATGCTTACTCTCAAACTATTTGTTTACACGGTAGTGATATTCTTTGTTTCTCTCTTTATCTTCGGATTCCTGTCTAATGATCCAGGACGTAATCCTGGACGTGAAGAATAAAAAATAAGGTTTTCTTTGCTTGATTTTAAACTGTTATTTAGTAAGATTTTATCTATTCCACTAATTATTTTTTTATTACTAGTAATAAAAAAATAGCTCTCGATAAATTCGAAAAAAAAAATACTAAGTCATCAACGAAAACGGAAAGAGAGGGATTCGAACCCTCGGTACGAAAAACTCGTACAACGGATTAGCAATCCGACGCTTTAGTCCACTCAGCCATCTCTCCTCCCAATTGAAAAAGGATAATACTATGTTACATTATAAAAAATAAGGCTTGAAAACGCCCGTCATAGTATATACTCTTATTTTTAAATTTCGTCCGAGGGGGCTTTTTAGTTCCACGGCCCGGCCTGGTCAGTCCTTAGCCGGGCCCGCCCTTTTGTTCCAACAAATCATATTCCAACAAATCATAAATCAAAAAATTTAGAAAATTGAAAAAAAAAAATAATAAATAAAAAAATATCAATATCTATGATATAGAATCAAATGGTAGAGAATCAACGTGCTATTTCTTTCTTAGTTAGTCCTTTTATTCCGGTTTAAATAAGAAAAAAGGAACTCTCGTTTCTTACCACAATCTATTTTTGTGTTATGGATTAAGTTCGAGACAAAAACCTCGGGCAAAAAAGCACTTGTTATTTAGTTATTAAAATGAATACTCGTTTCCAAATCTCATTAGGTCCTCTGATACAAATACAAAAGGTAAACGCTCTAGTTTTCATAATTTTTTTTTCTGATGTTTTGGTTTTGTGATTAAGGTCGACAAAAGGTCCATTTAGATACAATAATCTGATTGTAGCGGGTATAGTTTAGTGGTAAAAGTGTGATTCGTTCTTTAATCCTTTATATAGTTAAAGGGTCTTTCGGTTTGATTAATATTCATTCCGAACAAAAACTTTAGTTCTTAAAAGGATTGAATCCTTTCCCTCTCAATGAAAAATTCGAGGAATAATATAAATTCTCGTGATTTTTATCCACGAATCAATTTTAAATTGAAAAATTGGATTATAAGATTACGAAACATAATTTTTTTATTGGATCAATACTTCCAATTGAATGAGTATAAGTAAAGGACCCATGGATAAAGATAAAACGCGTATTTCTAATCGTAACTAAATCTTCAATTTTTCATTTCTGTAGGGGAAATTGAAGCAAAACAGCTATTAAACAATGTCTTTGGTTTATTAAAGACATCGATAAATTGTTTTAGCTCGGTGGAAACAAAATGCTTTTCCTAAGGATTCTTTCAAATAGAAGTAGAGAACGAAGTAACTAGAAAGATTGTTAGAATATAACACCCCTTTCTATAGGGATCGTCTAGAAAGCGGGTTGTTCTGAATAGATTCAGACATAAAAGCTGACATAGACGTTATGGGTCAGATTTTTTATTTCGTTCATATCTGAATCTGGGAATTTATCCACCTTCCATAAAGGAGCTGAATGAAACCAAAGTTTCACGTTCAGTTTTGAATTAGAGACGTTAAAAATTATGAATCAACGTCGACTATAACCCCTAGCCTTCCAAGCTAACGATGCGGGTTCGATTCCCGCTACCCGCTTTGACTTTATTTTACTTTTTTTACTTTATCGTTATAATTTTTAATATTTTAAATATTTAAATAAAATAAGGTTGAATGAATCGAATTA